ATTAAATAGAAAATAAAAAGTTTTCTCTAAATAAAAATAAACCACCAAAAATATTTAAAAAAAGTCCAATAATAATAACTAAATTTATCTTAAAATATTTATTAAATATTATTTTTTTATTTTTAAAAGTAACCAAAAATGAAGAAAAAAATAATCTTAAATAATAAAATAAACTTATTAATGAACCACATACAAGTAAAAGTAAAAAAATTCAAGACATATCTTTAGTCCCAACTGTAATCACAATTCATTTTGAAATAAATCCAAGTATTGGAGGTAACCCACCTAAAGATAAGAATATAATTAATGTTCTACTTATACTTAAAACATTATTTATTGGTGCTGTTATGTTCTTTATTAAATTTATATTTCTATATAATAATCTTAAAAAAATACAAATAGAGATTGTAATATAAACACTTAAATAAATCTTTATTGCTCAACTACTATGTAAAATAGCAAATAATATCCATCCTAAATGTCCAATTGAAGAATAAGCAATAAGAGCTCGTAACTGAGTTTGATTTATACCTCCAATTCCACCTATAATTCTAGATCCAGCTCTGAAAATACAAAAAATTACAAATAACCAATAAGTTAAATTTATATCCAAAAAAGTAACTATTAAAAATAATGGTGCAATTTTTTGTCATGTAGCTAATATTAAACATGATATTCATGGAAGTCCAGCTATTACCCTAGGTAATCAAAAATGAAATGGAAAAATTCCCATTTTAGTTATTAGTCCGACTGAAATTAAAATTAGCCCTAAAACTCAATAATCTATTATTATTTCTCAAGTAAAAAATAGTCTATATCTTATTAATCTCCCAAACATTAAAAATCTAGATCCTATAGCTTGAATAATAAAATATTTAACTGCAGATTCTCTTTCAGATATACTTTTTTGATAGACAAGTAATGGTAGAAATCCAATTAAATTAATTTCCAAGCCCGCTCAAATTCCTAATCAATGTGAAGAAGAAATAGAAAAAATAGTTCCAAATATCATAATAGAGAAAAAAGATAAGCTAAAAGGAAGTCTTGAAAACATAAGAAAAAGGATAAAATTGAATTACCCAAAACAAAGTTAGCAGCCCTGTTTTACTCCAAGTTTTTTCTTTATTGAGCTCAATCTAACGAACCCTCATTTCATTCATGAAATAAACCCATAATTAAAATAATTAAAAAAATAAATGTACCAATTAAAGTTTTAAGGTTAAAACTACTCATTATTCTAATTAAAACTGGAAATAAAAGTACAATCTCTACATCAAAAATTAAAAAAATAATAGCTAATAAGAAGAAACGTAATGAAAATGGTAATCGAGCAGACTTAATAGGATCAAAACCACATTCAAATGGCGAATTTTTTTCTCGATCTCTAACAGCCCGTTTAGAAAGAATTCATCCTAAAAATATAACTACAATAGATAAAATAATTGCAGACATTGCTCTTAATAATGTTCTTAACATTAGCACTAGAGATAAATGATCCCATATAAATCAACATCAATGATTTCCGTTCATCCGGCGTAATGCTATTAAACTAGATGAGTAATATAATTTACATTTTCCTAATTAACAGCTAGGTACCTCTAATTTGGCTTTCATCTAATATAATGTAAAAAAGGACTTCCACCTCTATCTTACGGGCCGAAACCGTATGCAAATTTTTCGCTTTTTACACTGGTCTAAAGGTCATAAAACCTATTTTTTGAATGCAAATCAAATCTTTTAATTTAAAGTATTAAACCAATAAAATTCCTAAAGGTAAATAAATTACCGTAATTAAATTAAAAGTCTAATACTTATTCTCGGTCATTTAGGAACATTAAAATCTTAATACCCTCATCAATAAATTGAAAGGTATAAAAATAATCACACTACATCTACAAAATGTCAATATCAAGCAGCAGCTTCAAATCCAAAATGATGTCCGGTAGAGAAATGTTGAAGCCATACTCGACCTAAACAAACTGCTAAAAAAGTTCTACCAATAAGTACATGTAAACCATGAAATCCTGTGGCTACAAAAAAAGTTGATCCATATACACCATCAGCAATAGTAAAAGAAGCTTCATAATATTCTATTGCTTGCAAAAATGTAAAGTATACCCCTAAAACTACCGTAGCACCTAAACCCTGAAGTCCTATAGAACGATTTCCTTCTATTAATCTATGATGAGCTCAAGTTACCGTTACCCCTGAAGCTAATAACACACCAGTATTTAATAAAGGAACTTCAAATGGATTTAATGGATTAATCCCAATTGGCGGTCAACAAGAACCTAATTCTGTCCTAGGAGCTAAACTACTATGAAAGTATGCTCAAAAAAAAGCGAAAAAAAAGCATACTTCAGATGCAATAAATAAAATTATTCCTCAACGTAAGCCTTTTGAAACCTGTGTTGTATGAAATCCTTGATAAGTTGCTTCTCGAATTACATCACGTCATCATTGTACCATTGTAATTAAAATTAACACTACACCAATAACTAAAGTGTGATATGAATATCCATGTGTTCATCCAGCAAGTCCAGAAGTTAAAAATAATGCCCCTATAGAACCTGTTAAAGGTCAAGGACTAAATTCTACTAAATGAAAAGGGTTTCGTCCCATATATTGAAATAAATACAAATATAATTAATCCAGCGCTTTTTTTTTTTGCGCTGGATTAGTTATATTGATTTTTATTAACTATTCTAAAGCAGCCTGCTTCCTTAGCATCTTCAGTGCTATGCTCTATACATAAGCTATCAGAATATTGTGTTAAAATAAAGATTAGCAATAGACTAGAAATTATAGTTAAAATAAAGAAATTAAAAGATTTAGTTTGAAATTTTTGATTATTGTTAAATATGATTGATATTATTTTAAATGAACCTTGTCCTCCTATAATTTCCAATCATCCTTGATCTACGGATTTTATAATATTTGTTCCTACTAGTATAGAAAGTTTAGTTAAAGGTTGAGCTGAAATAGGGGCTAAAAATCATATAGTTGTTAGGAAAAATTTAATTTTATTTATTTTCTTTTTGGTAAAATCTTCATCTCATAAAATTAATGAGATAAATAATCCAGAAAGAATAACTATAATGGTGAGTATTTTATGAAAAAGTGGTAAGATGAATGGTTGTGGGGAAAAATTGAGAAATGTGGATTGTAATAAGGATCCTGCAATGATTGCTGCTAAAGCCAAAATTGTTGTTGCTCAATTTACATAAACATCTTTTTCAATTTTTATATGTAGGCTATTATTTTTTATATTTCTTCAAAGAGAGCAAAAAGATAAACGAAGTGAATAAGCAGCAGTTATTCCTGTTGCTAAAAAAATTAATAATACTATTAATATATTTGTAGAACTTACTAAAGATGTTTCTAAAATTAAGTCCTTTGAATAGAATCCACTTAAAAATGGAGCTCCACATAAAGATAAGTTTGCAATATTTAAACAAGCTACAGTTAATGGGGCTTGTTTTGAAATTAATCCTATAGCTCGAATATCTTGATAATTTGAACTATTGTGAATAATTATTCCGGCACATAAAAATAATAAAGCTTTAAATAAAGCATGAGTGTATAAATGAAATAAGGAGAGGTATATTATTCCTATACCTAATCTTATTATTATTACTCCTAATTGTCTTAATGTTGATAAGGCAATGATTTTTTTTAAATCATTTTCATAATTGGCACCAATTCCTGCTAATAATAAAGTTAATACAGAAATAAATAAAAGCATTGGTTGAAATAGATTTCTTTGAGATAAAAATGGGTAAAATCGAATTAGTAAAAATACTCCAGCTGTTACTAGTGTAGAAGAATGGACAAGAGCTGAAACTGGGGTAGGGGCAGCCATAGCTGCTGGTAATCATGCTGAAAATGGAATTTGAGCTCTTTTTGTTATAGCTGCAATGGTAATTGTTAATACAACATATATTGATAAGTGAAAGTCCCATATTAAATTAATGATTCAGTGTCCTTGTAAAACTAAAATACCAATTGAAATTAAAATTATTACGTCTCCAATTCGATTTGCTAAAATTGTAAGTATGCCAGCTCCTAAGGATTTTATATTTTGATAATAAATAACTAAGGCAAAGGATACAATTCCTAAACCATCTCATCCTAGGAGTAGTGATGGAAGACTTGGAATAAATACTAATAAATTTATAGAAAGTACAAAAAATATAACTAATCATACAAATCGTTTTAAAAAAGGATCATGTGATATATAGCTTGATGAAAATATTATTACACATCCAGAAATTAAACAAACAACATTTCTAAATCTTAAACTAATTATATCTAAAATAATACAAAATGAAATGTTACATGAACTTAAATTAATAATATTTCATTCAATTAAATATGATATCTCATTTATTGCAAAATAACATATAATTGGAATTAATAAAATTCTATAAGTTAATAAAAAAAAGGAACTAATGGAAGAAGATTTTAAACCTAAAAACATGGTTAAGTAAAATAAATTTTATCATCAGATCCACAAGCTGATATTTTAGTTAAACTAACTTAACTTTTATATTCAAAGAAAGACTAATTCTCTTTTAAAAATTAAAAAATTGGCAGGAATTCAATGTAAAAATAATAAAAGAAATATAGAGGATTTTAAGTTTATAAATGGTTTTAAATATTTAGGATTGCCTCCATGTTGAGTTGTTGTATAAAGATATATACTATATAATGCAGCTAGAAATCTTATTAGTCCAATAGATAGTACATAATAGCTAGAACTAAAAATAATTGATGGAAGAATTATAATTTCACCTAATAAATTAATACTTGGAGGTGCTGCTATATTAATAACACAAAAAAGAAATCATCATATTGCTAATACAGGCACAATTAAAAGTATACCTTTTCTTAAAAACAAACTACGAGTATGTGTTTTTTCATAAGTATAACTAGCTAATGCAAATAAAGCAGATGAACAAAATCCATGTGATACTATTAGTACTAATCCACCACTTCATCCTCATGAGGATCCAGAAAAAGCTCCTGCTAGTATTAAAGATATATGGCCAATTGATGAATAGGCAATTAATGATTTAAAGTCGACTTGACGAAAACAAACAATACTTGTTAAAACACCACCTCAAATAGCTAGTGAAAAAATTAAAATTGCTATAGTACTACTATTGTAATTAAAATATTGATAAATACGAAAAATTCCATACCCTCCTAATTTTAAAAGGATTGCTGCTAAAACTATAGATCCAGCTACTGGGGCTTCTACATGAGCTTTTGGTAGTCGTAAATGTATTGAGAATATAGGGAGTTTTACTAAAAAAGCTGTAAAAATTAGAAAGGTTAAAAAATTATAAGACCAATAAGTAGAAGATAATACTATTTCTTGACGTAAGTTAGAAGTTATTAAAATATTAAAAGAATTGGAATAAAATCCTGCTCATATAATAGTTAATAAAAGTGGAAGAGATGCTGCTACAGTATAAATTATTATATATATACCTGCTTGTAACCGTTCTGGCTGGTATCCTCAACCTAAAATGACAAGGAGGGTTGGGATTAAAGAGGCTTCAAATATAAAATAAAAATGTAAAATGTTAGTTATTAAAAAAGTTCTAATTAAAATTAGATTTAGTATAATTAATAAAAAAGAAAATAATGATGGATTATTATTTGTTTTTTTTACTCTATTTTGACTAGCAATTATTATTATTAACGTAATTCAGAAAGTTAAAGAAATTAATACGGTTGATATAGAATCTTGTGTTATATATAAATTGAGTCTTTCATAAGAAAAAATTGGTGAATATAGATAAAAAAAAGAAAACACTCTAATTAGTGATAAACTTCAGATTTTTAAATATCATGGAAAACTAGTTATTAAAAGCAAGAAAAGACTAATATTTGATATTATAAGTCCTAACATTTTTGAGATGAAAATCTAGAAACGTAATCATTTCCACGAACTCGAATTATGGAAACTAAAATTGAAAGACCTAATCTTGCTTCACAAGCACCTAATGTAATTAAAATCAATGCTGTTTCTCCACTAAATGTAATGTTATTTAAAGATGTAAATATTATAATAAATAAGCTTATAGTTGCTGCTTCTAAACTTAATAAAATTCTTAAAAGATGTTTATATTGTAATGATAATGTAAGTAAAGCTATAAAAAACCCCAATATACTAACTAAAATTAAATAAAATGTTCTCATATCATATTGTAGTATTGCAATAATAGCTTAATTATAAAGCATTGGTCTTGTAAGTCAAAGATGAAAAAAAATTTCTTATTGTTAGGCTACTGAGTAGATTGAGTACTCTTAATTTGTTTTCAAGACAAATTGCTCCATGAGAATAGCCTTAAAAATCTAAAATATTATCTCATATTGTTCGAATAAATGGGTCCATAATAAAATATAGAAAGTATAAAATGGTAAATACTTGACCAATTTGTTCATATGGGGCTTCCACTGGACAAGCACCAATTCATGTAAGAATTCTGAAAATTCCAATAAATCTTCAAAAAAGTAACTGACTCAATGGGTAAAAAGCAAGTGATCGAAATTTTCTAATATTAGTAAATGGTAAAATTAAAAGAATTGCTACAGATATAATTAAGGCAATTACCCCTCCCAATTTATTAGGAATAGATCGAAGAATAGCATAAGCAAAAAGAAAATATCATTCTGGCTGAATATGGACTGGTGTAACTAATGGATTTGCAGGAATAAAATTTTCAGGATCAGTAAGTATTTGTGGAGCAAATAAAACTAATAAAGAAAGTATAAAAAGAAGAATAATAAATCCAACTAAATCTTTAAAACTATAGTAAGAATGAAATTGAATCTTTTCACCGTCTCTATTCAACCCTAATGGGTTATTTGATCCAGTTTCGTGTAAAAATAATAGATGTAATATAGTTAAAGCTGCAATTCCAAAAGGTAAAACAAAATGAATGGTAAAAAATCGACTTAATGTTGCATTATCTACAGCAAAACCGCCTCAAACTCATTCAACTAATATTTTTCCTACATAAGGGATAGCAGATAATAAATTAGTAATTACAGTAGCTCCTCAAAAAGATATTTGTCCTCATGGTAAGACATAACCTAAAAAAGCTGTTGCTATAGTTATAAAAAGAAGAATTACACCAATATTTCATGTATGAATATTAATATATGATCCATAATACATTCCACGTCCAATATGAAAATAAATACAAATAAAAAATCAGCTACCTCCATCTGCATGAAGAGCCCGTAAGAGTCAACCATAATTTACATCACGAGAAATATGGACAACAGATCTAAACGCTAAGTCTACATGAGCTGTATAATGTATGGCTAGAAATAAACCAGTAGCAATTTGAATTACTAAACATAAACCAAGTAATGAGCCAAAATTTCATCATACAGAAAGATTTGAAGGGGCTGGTAAATCAATAAGAGCTCCATTAATCACTTTTAATACAGGGTGAATTTTTCGAATTGGTGTACGCATATATTAAACCTTAAAAGGTCGTAAAGAAGTATGTTGATAAAAACAAATTTTTACTACCACAATTAAATTTAATAAAAGAATAGTCCCTAATGCAATTAAAATTGAAATATAATATGGGGATACAAGTTCAACCCCATAAGTTTTTAATTTTTTAGTCACCATTCAAGTATTTAAAATTTCTAATTTTGCTAAATCTACAAAATTACAATTATATAAAATTAGTGAACTAAAAAATGAAAATATAATAAAGAAAATAATGGCATTTATACTTGAAAATAATATGTCTGGCGATAATGCAGCTACATAAGCAAATATAACTAATAATCCACCAACATAAATTAAAAATAAAATATAAGCATACCAACTAGAAATTAGTATAGCTCTTGATAAACATAAAAATAAAGTTGAAATTATGATTCTTAACCCTAAACTTAAAGGTTGAGCTATTAAAGGAAATATTAATACAGAACAAATGCTAAAGGCTATTAATATAATGCTTGTCATTTCAGAATGTAGGATTATTACCTAATCTTTAGCTTCCAATGCTAATATTTTATTAAACTACAACTCTGAAGTGTATATATAATATGATATACAAAAAATTATTAATAAAAAAGAGAGTGCTGCCGGTAAGAATCTTTTTCATGTGAGAGATATTAACAAATCATAACGAAATCGTGGATATGTAGCACGAATTCAAATAAATACGAAAGCGAAAAATAAAATTTTTAATATAAATATAATATCTCTATAAATATATAAAAATGATCTGCCTCCAAAAAATAAAATAGCAGAAAATAGACTTATAACTAAAATATTAGCATATTCTGCAAGAAAAATTAAAGCAAAACCTGCAGATCCATATTCAACATTAAATCCAGAAACTAGTTCTGATTCTCCTTCAGCAAAATCAAAAGGAGCTCGATTAGTTTCAGCAATACATGTAACAAATCACATAAAAAATACAGGCAATATTAAAAATGCTAATCATACAGTTTTTTGTGATTCATTTAATTCTATAAAATTAAATCTAGTTAATAAAAATAATGGAAAAAGTAAAATTAACGCTATCCTAACTTCATAAGAAATAGTTTGAGCAATGGCTCGTAATCTTCCTAATAGTGCATATTTTGAATTTGAAGCTCATCCAGCCAATAATGTCCCATAAACATTTAATCTAGAAACACATAAGAAAAATAAGATTCCTCATTTAAAATATCCTGTAGCATAAAGTCTTGGATATAATTGTCATAAAAGTAAAGCTAAGATAAAACTAAATACAGGAGCTAAATAATAAGGAGAATAATTTGCCATAGTTGGTTTAGCAATTTCTTTAGTAAGAAGCTTGGCTGCATCTGCTAATGGTTGTGGTAAACCAGCAATGCCAACTTTATTTGGTCCTTTTCGAATTTGTATATATGATAAGCCTTTTCGTTCTAAAAGTGTAAAAAAAGCAACTGCTAATAAAATACAAATATAAGTAAAAACACAGGAAATTAATGATAAATACATTATAAAGAAAAGAATTTTAATCTTTATATTTAGATCCTAAATCTAATACATATTTTCTGCCATCTTTATGTATAAAAAAAGAATTTAAATCTTTATATTTAGGGCTTAAACCTAATGCACTTTTCTGCCATCTTTATATTATAAAAACTTAAATGTATACATTATAATTAATCTAGGTAAACAATAATTGTTTTAAATTGGTCCTTTCGTACTAAATTTAAAATATTTAATTGAAGATAGAAACTGACCTGGCTCACGCCGGTCTGAACTCAGATCATGTAGGATTTTAATGATCGAACAGACCAACCTTTAAAGACTTCTGCATCTTTTAGGATATCCTAGTCCAACATCGAGGTCACAAACCTTTTTTTCGATAAGAACTCTCAAAAAAGATTATGCTGTTATCCCTACGGTAACTAATTTTATTAATCAAAATTTTTGGATCATTACTTATTAGTTAATTTTGATTAAGGAAGCTTTATATGTTCCTCAGTCGCCCCAACCAAAGTTTTTAATTAAAATTAATTATTTTAATTATATTTTCTAATTAATTAATCTAAAGCTCGATAGGGTCTTCTTGTCTTTCAATTTCATTTAGGTTTCTTCACCTAAAAACCAAATTTTATAAAATTTTAAGGAGACAGTTATGCTCTTGTCAAACCATTCATACAAGCCCTCAATTATAGGGCAAATGATTATGCTACCTTCGCACGGTCAGAGTACCGCGGCCGTTTAAATTTTATCACTGGGCAGGCTCGACTCTTTATACATTAATTTCAAAGAGCCATGTTTTTGATAGACAGGCAAAGCAAATTTTGCCGAGTTCCTTCTTAAAATTTATTTATAATAAGAATTTTATGTTTTAATTTTAATTTTATTAAAATATAGTTTATATAATACTCATTTTAGCATGAAGATATTTTTTAAAAGTTTAAAAAATCCTTCCTATAAAAACAAATAAATTTATTTTATTAGACTATCTAAATGATTTATAACAAATTTTAAATTATAGCTAATTTCAAGCTTAAATTTTAAATTAAAATAAATATAATTTAGTATTTTAACTTTCAAGCTTATCCTTAAAAGTCTGATGATTTAAAACATTAAATCATAATAAATTATGAATTAAATATAATTGAATCACGCACTTCTATGCTTTTATAAGAAAACTAGCTATCATTCGATACGAATAAAATCTAATTTCTATTTTAAGTTTTTGAAAAAATTTTGCCACATTTACTTATTATTGCTAAAACAAAACCTAAAATAGCTCATCGAATTTCGAGAAATTTTATTAAAAATATTCTCTAGCTAAACCATGATGCAAAAGGTACATTATAAAAAATTGCTTTTTTTTAATTTAATATATTCCTTTTCAGTACTTATAGATTAATATAAATAAAATTTCAATCACCTTTACTCAACTTATAAATGTTTTTAATTTGTGTATAGTAATAATTTTAATCTTAATATAATTTGAAATAACTTAATTTTAAGTATATTTTCAGTGTAAGTGAAATGCATTAAATTATGCTATATTTCATCATCTAGGGACAATTTCCATTACCCCTACTATGTTACGACTTATCTCACTTTTCAGCGAGAGCGACGGGCGATGTGTGCACGTTTCAGAGCTTAATTCAAAAAATTTTTATAATTATTTTTTTACTTTTAAGTCCTCCTTCAAAAAAGTTTTCTACTTTTATTCCGTTATTATAAGTTTTAATTGTAACCCATTCTCTCCTTCTTGTGGGCTGTACCTTGATTTGACGTATAAAATAAAAATTTCTTTGCTAACTTCTATGTTTTAAAAAGTTACCTGACGACAACGGTATACATACTGATTACAAAAGAAGGTTAGGTATATCGTGGATTATCGATTACGAAACAGGTTCCCCTAAATAGTCTAAAACACCGCCAAGCTCTTTGGGTTTTAAATTTAAAAGATTATTTGTAGTACCCTGGTATTGATTTATTTACTTTCAAGAATAATGGGGTATCTAATCCCAGTTTCCCTCAAGATTTTCATAGCTTCAGTTTAAATTTTTTATAGGATTTTAACTTTTATATATAAATTTTACTTTTAAATAAAGGCTAATAAAAACTAATTATTACTTAACTATCTTTTCACCATAATATATAACTTAATTTCTTGGTATAACCGCGGATGCTGGCACCAAGTTAACCAAATTTAAATAGCTAATCTAAATCAAGCTTACGCTTTTTTTTAATCTCTAGCACTGGTGTTAGTGGGACTTTACTAAGCATTATATATTTAATAATACTTTAAATAATAATCTTGAAAAATTTTAAATTTCTTTTTAATTATTATTTACCTCACTTCATTCTAAAAAAACCATGTGTATTTATTTACTATTATTATATAAGTAAGCCAGAGCCAAACATTATTATAATATAAATTTAATTTGTTTTCTAAATATTATAAAATTATTTTAATTCAAGTATTATATTTATAAGTAGGTTTCTATGGTGTAAAATAGCACATTAGGTTTTCATCCTAAAGGGATAAATTATTTTATTAGAAATACTGATAATTATCTCTTGAGTATGATTAGTACATTTACCTTCCAAGTAAAAAGATTAAATTATTTTAAAAGAGATACCGTTACAAGCAGTGTTTTGGGCACGAAGAATTTTGATTTCTTAAGAGAGGATCCAAACCTCCTAGTAAGGTTTTAAGTTAAAAAAACTACAAGCCTTCAAAGCTTGATATAAAGAAAATTTTTTAAACCTTGACCCACTATAGTTTATTAAAATATCGAAGTGCAAATTCGAAGTTGAAATATAATTTCTAGTGAGTTATAATTATTATGTTTGGTGGCCGAGTTTAGGCAATAGACTGTAGATTTATTAACGGAATTAAATTTCCCCAACAAATGTAAAATAAGCTAAATATTAAGCTGTTGGGTTCATACCCCAAAAATGAGATTTTTCTCTTTTACAAATAATTTTTTAAAAATTAATTTTTAATTAAATTAATGTGGATGTTCATCAGAATATAAGGTAATTAATAAGCAAAAAATATAAGCTTGAATTATACTAATACCAAATTCAAAAATTGTATAAAAAATTTGAATTCTAACTAATATTAATATAGAAAAAACTGAAGATATAAAAAATCTAGCAGTTATATAATTGCCAATAAGCGTTAAAACAATATGCCCAGCTCTTATATTTGCAGTTAACCGCACAGACAATGTAATAGGACGTACTAAAATCCTAACTGTTTTAATAATAACTAGAAATGGATTCAATGGTGCTGGAGCTCCTATAGGTAATAATCCAGCTACAACAGATCTAGTATTATGAAAAATTGCTGAGATAATTAATGACAACCATAATGGTAAACCAAGAGAAAGTGAAACAGCTAAGTGTCTAGTTCTTCTAAAAACATATGGAATTAGACCACTTAAATTTATAAAAATCAAAAATATAAAAAGTGCAGCTAAAACATTAATAAACCCTCCTATATTTAAACCAAAAGCCCGAAAAATTTGAGCAGATACAGTTTCCTTAAAAACTTTTAAAATAATATCATAACGTGGACTCATAACTCAATATGAAGAACTAAAAATCATAATTCTAGCTAAAGAAAACACTCATATTAATATATATAAAGATATAAAAACTTGATTATTATCATCGAAAGAAGAAAAAATATCTACAAGCATTCTTTTAACTATCAATTTCATTTATTTTCTTTTTTTACAATTTTTTTAGAAGTTTGTGTAGTAAAATAGATTTTTCTTGATCATCAAATTATAATAGAAACAACAATCACAGCAGTTCAAAAAAGAATAAATAAAAAAATTCAATTAAGTGGTGATAATTGAGGCATATAAAGAATACTAAATTAAATTAGTGACTTTAGACTGACAATCTAAAATTATAGTTCAACTAATTCTTTAATTATTCAGAAACATTTACTACTCATGATATAAAATTTTCTAAAGGAATAGCTTCAACTACAATTGGCATAAATGAATGATTAGCACCACAAATTTCAGAACATTGACCATAAAAAACTCCAGGATGTTTAATAAAAAAACTTAATTGATTTAATCGTCCTGGAATAGCATCAGCTTTTACTCCTAAACTAGGCACAGCTCATGAATGAATTACATCAGCTGAAGTAACTAAAACACGAATATCCGCTAAAGTTGGTAATACTACTCGATGGTCAACTTCTAATAATCGAAAATCACCACTTTCTAAGTCACTTGTTGGAATTATATATGAATCGAACTCAATATTCAAAAAGTCTGAATATTCATAACTTCAATATCATTGATGTCCAATACTTTTTACTGTTAAATTACAATCACCAACTTCGTCTAAAAGATATAGAAGACGCAAAGAAGGTAAAGCTAAAAAAATCAAAATAATTGCTGGAATAATTGTTCAAATTGTTTCAATTTCTTGACCTTCCACTAATGACCGACAAGAAAATTTATTCACTATTAAAGAAAAGGCAGCATAACCAACTAAACTAATAATTATGACTAAAATTATTATTGCATGATCATGAAAAAAAATTAATTCTTCTATTAAAGGAGATGCTGCGTCTTGAAATCCAAGTTGTCCTCATAGGCTCATATCTTATATTATTAAATTATACAGAAACCAATGCTCCTGTTTCTGGGGCATTATGAAAATCTGCAGGAAGTAAATTATCTCATTCTAACGCAGTTCTTAAATGTGTTCTTCAAACAACTTTTCGTTGAGAAACTAATGCTTCTCATACAATTAGTATAAAATATAAAACAGCAACAAAAGAAATTATAGATCCAATAGATGATACAACATTTCATTTGGTATAGCAATCTGGATAATCTGAATATCGTCGTGGCATACCTGCTAACCCTAAAAAATGCTGAGGAAAAAAAGTAATATTTACACCAGCAAATATAACAAAAAAATGAGCTTTAGTTCAACGAGAATGAAGAGTAACTCCAGTTAATAATGGAAATCAATAATTAAAAGCTCCGAATAAAGCAAATACTGCTCCTATAGAAAGCACATAATGAAAATGTGCTACTACATAATAAGTATCATGTAATATAATATCTAATGAAGAATTTGACAATACGATTCCTGTTAATCCACCAACAGTAAATAAAAAAATAAACCCTAAGGCTCACAATATTGGTGTTTCATACTTAATTTTAGCTCCATGAATAGTAGCAAGTCAACTAAATACTTTAATACCTGTAGGAACAGCAATAATTATAGTTGCTGCCGTAAAATAAGCCCGAGTATCTACATCCATACCAACAGTAAATATATGATGAGCTCAAACAATAAATCCTAATACTCCAATAGCTAGTATAGCATAAATTATTCCTAAAGTACCAAATGTTTCTTTTTTAGTTGAATAATGTCTAACAATATGAGAAATTATTCCAAAACCAGGTAAAATTAAAATATAGACTTCTGGATGTCCAAAAAATCAAAAAAGATGTTGATAAAGAATTGGATCTCCACCACCAGCAGGATCAAAAAAAGCAGTATTAAAATTTCGATCAGTCAATAATATTGTAATAGCACCAGCTAAAACAGGAAGAGATAATAAAAGCAATACGGCAGTAATTTTTACAGACCAAACAAATAATGGAAGTCGTTCAAATTGTATTCCTCGTCATCGTATATTAATAATAGTTGTAATAAAATTTACAGCCCCTAAAATTGAAGATACACCAGCTAAGTGTAAAGAAAAAATAGCTAAATCAACAGACCCACCAGCATGAGCTAAATTTCCAGCAAGCGGTGGATACACAGTTCATCCAGTTCCGGCTCCTCTTTCAACAGCAGCTGAAGATAACAATAACAATAATGCAGGAGGAAGTAACCAAAATCTTATATTATTCAAACGAGGAAATGCTATGTCTGAAGCTCCTAATATTAGAGGAATTAATCAATTTCCAAAACCACCAATTATTATAGGTATAACCAAAAAGAAAATTATTACAAATGCATGCGCTGTAACAATTACATTATAAAGTTGATCATCACCTAATAGCGCTCCTGGTTGCCCTAACTCAGCTCGAATTAATAATCTAAGAGCAGTACCAACTAAGCCTGCTCATATTCCAAATAAAATATATAAAGTTCCAATATCCTTATGATTTGTTGAAAATAATCAACGCAT